TAATTTTATTAAACTAATATTATATATATTCTTGTTTTTTACTCTATATAAGATTCGAACTTATTTTATATAATCCTACCTTAATATTAACTATTATATGTCCTATTAAATAATTTAGAAATATAATGAATACAACCCTCCCTCCGTAACATATATATTAAAAGGGTAAAAGGGAATGTAAAAAAAAAGGTATTAGAGTTTATATATATATATTATATATATATATATATATTATTATATTATAATATAACTATCTGCCCGCGAGCGGGCCGAACTTATATTTTTTTTTTATAATTAGTTATCCTAATTAAAATTAAGTTTAGCTGATTATAATTTGTAGATTAATGAATCTGTGTTTGGTTTATTATGTTTGTTAATTTTTAATGCATTAGTATTAATTTCATATACGAAACCTATAATTAATATTAATAAGAATATTAAAACTATAGTGAAACCATAATTAGATACTAAATAAATTGACATTACATAAGGTAATAATGTTGATATTTCTAAATCAAAAGGTAGGAATAATATTGCTACTAAAATGAAAGCTGCATTAAATGCTAATCTAGTTTGATTGAAACTAGTTAAACCACACTCAAATGCTCCTAATTTTTCATTATATGGTTTATATACTGCTAATAATATATTTACGGCTAATAAAGCAAAACCTACAATAGGTATTAAAATAATAAAGATGATAAATGTATTCATTTTTTATTTTATTTTTTTTATTTAATTAAAATAGACATTAAATATATCTATTATTAATGTATTATATATAAATCCAAATGTTATTAATATTATTAATGAACTTAATATATAACTTAAAACTGATGATACAGTTTCATTTGAATTTATTAATATATTATTTTTATCTTGTATACTTACATTTAATAAGTATAAATAATATAATGCAGATATTAAACTAGCAACAATTAATACAATTGATATAAAGTAATATCCATTATTTAATATTGACATTAATATATTTAATTTACCAAAGAATCCTAATAATGGTGGTATACCTATAAATGAGAATACAACTATAGCCATAGATAATACTAAATAAGCATTATCATGTATTAAACCTTTTAATTGATTTACATATATAATAGGATTATATTGATTATTAATATAATTAATATAATATATACTAAAGATTATTATCATAAATATAGCTAAATGAGAGATACTATATTGTGTTATATAATATAAATATGAGAATTCATTATTATTTAATAATAATAATAACATCATATAACCTGCATTAGTTAAACCACTAAATGCTAATAATCTTTTAATTTTTATTTGTAATAATCCTCCAACTGATCCAACTAATAAAGTTAAAATAGCTAATATAGATATTACTAATGAATTTATTGAAATATTTGATAATATCAAATATGATAATATACTTATTTTTGGTATTAAACTTATATATACTGTTATTAATATAGGTGTATTTTCATATATAGATATTAATCATTTATGTAATGGTGCTATACCAATTTTGAATAATAAACCTAAAGATAAAGCTATTAATATTAAATTTAAATCTAATGTATTAATAATAAGATTATCTAATGTATGTAAAGTATAAGAATTTAAAACACTATAGAATGTATTTATAGAATAAGCTATTAATATTGATAATATACCACCCATAAAGAAGTATAACATTGAAGCTTTAGAAGCTTTATATGAACTATTATAAATAGCTGTAATTAAATAAATAGAATAACTTTGTAATTCAATAGATACAAATAATGTAATAAAATCATTAGAATGTATTATTAATAATGCACCTAATATATTTATTAAAAATAATATTATTAATTCTTTTTTAGGTTCAAATAATGTTTTATATAAATTATTATTATATAAATTATATCCATATAAACTTGATATTACTATCATAATAAAATATATTAACATATCTATATAAAAAGTAAATGAATTAAATATTAATAATTCACCCATTATAGTATAAGTTTGATTATTTAAGAATAAAAGATATAAGAAACTATCTAACACTAATACTAAAATTAGATAGATATTAATTAATCTGATAATAGCTCTATTGTCAGACAACTTAGACATAGACACGAAAGTGATAAGACTAATTATTGCTAAAATTAACATTTTTTGTGATTAATTAATTTATTTATTATCTATTTTCTTAAACTTCCTATATAGAAGAATATATTTTCTATTGTTGAAACTATAGGTAATAATATTAAGAAATATGAGAAATAAAATATAGTACATATTTGACCTAATACTATAAATGGTGGCTCAATATGTACTTGTCCTAATACTCCTAATAATATGAAGTTACATATAAAGAAACCAAATAATAATTTAGATATTGGTTTAAATGCATTACCTCTTATAATTGATCTATCTACTAACGGTAATACTAATAATATTAAGATAGCCGCTACCATAGCTATAACCCCACCTAATTTATCAGGAATAGCTCTTAAAATAGCATAAAATGGTAATAAATATCACTCTGGTACTATCGATGCCGGAGTTACCATTGGGTTTGCAGGGATATAATTATCAGGATGACCTAATGTATTTGGTGAGAAGAATACGAATAAACTAAACATTAATAAGAATGCGAATACTGTGATCAGATCTTTAAAACTGTAGTATGGGTGCATTGATAATTTATCAACATTAGATGTAATACCTAATGGGTTTGATGAACCTGCTGTATGTAATGCTATTAAATGTAATAATGCGAATACAGCTAATACGAATGGCATTAGATAATGTAATGCAAAGAATCTTTGTAATGTAGGGTTACCTACTGAGAATCCACCTCATAAGAATTGTACAATATCATCACCTAATCAAGGAATAGCTGATAATAAGTTACAAATAACTGTAGCACCTCATAAAGACATTTGACCAAATACTAATACATAACCCATAAATGCTGTCATGATTAATAATAAGAAGATTATTACTCCTATTGATCAAGGTAATACTCTAGGTGTTTTATATGAACCGTAGTAAATATTTCTACCCATATGTGCATAAATACACATAAAGAAGAATGAAGCTGTATTTGCATGAGCATATCTAATGAATCATCCAAAATTTACATCTCTCATAATATGTTCTACTGAATCAAACGCAAGACTTGCATGTGATGAGTAATGCATTGTTAATGTAATACCTGTAGCTAATTGTATAACTAAACATAATGCTAATAAAGATCCAAAGTTTCAAAAGTAATTTAAATTACTTGGTTGAGGTGAATCTAATACATATGAATTAGCCATATTTAAAAGACTATTTTTCTTTCTTAAAGCCATATAATATGACATTTATTAAGGATAATTTACACTAACATTTTTATATTTATTATTAATTTTTATCTTATCCTCATTTATTTGATAATTTAGTATTTTCATTCTTTTCATACTATTTTTTTTAGGTTTATACCTTTATCCTTTCATGGACTCGAACCACGATAAACTGTTTAGAAGACAATTGTTTTACCATTAAACTAAAAGGACTTATATATATTATATATATATTCGGAATAGACTGGGGTCGAACCAGTAGATTTTTCAATACCTCGTAGCAAGAGGCTCGTCCTTCCTATGACAACTATTCCTTATATATATATATATAATTATATATATATATATTATATAAACTTTTTATTGTTATATATTTTATGATTACAATTAAAATTTTTTTAATTCATTTTACTAATTTATTTATTCTATAATAATTTCTATATATATATAAGATTATATTAATATATGTAACACATATTATAAAATTATCTTATGATTCTTTTACCTAAAAAATATTTAATTTAGGATATTTATAATATATATATAGAATAGATACTACTCCTTTAATTATAATAACATCAATTATAGATTTTTAAGATAATTATATAGAGCCTTCTATAGAAAATAAACCTAATGAAGATAAATATAAAGAATTATCTATTAAAACAAACTTTGTAATCCTTTTATAAAGGATTAGGAATTAATAAAATAATTAATTAAATATAAATAATATAAATAATATTAATAATATAAACAATATTTATTCTATTACTATATAATAGAACATAATAATAATTTAACCTCGTTTTCTTTTTAATTGGTGTTTCAGTATCTGTTTAACTAAATAGTATATACATTATACCGAATAATACTGATATTCCTGCTAAAATATTAAGAGATAATACTAATACTAATAATAATAATGAAACTATTGTAATTAATATTAACATAGAGTTCATACTTAATGAACTTCTAGTATTACTAGATAAATTTATTACATTATGTGATGCTGTATTTAATAATCTATTAATACCTACTGGACCTAATTGATATAAAGTACCTCTGTCGATGTGATTAGCTATATCACCTGATTTTACTAAACCTTTAAATATAATGTAATAGTTTAATATTTGATCAGAAACTAATTTTTGATTAAAAATAGAATAAATATTATTAATATATTTATTATTTAGATTAAATATTATAGGATAGAATTCATTTAATATTACTATTAATATAGATATTAATATTGCACTAATTAAAGGAAGTAATTTATAGAATTGAGTTATAGAGAATTCTGTATCATAATATGAGAAATTATTAGCTAATACATGTGTACCTACAAATTCTGTACCAACTCCAAGGTAGATATCTTTTAATAATCAACCTGCAAACATTGCAAATATAGCTAATATAAACATAGGTAATGTAATATAAATATTAGACTCATGAGCATTATAATATGTTGTAGTATTATTATTAGGATTTGAATAGAATGTTAAATATAATATTTTCATAGAATAAACACATGTTAAAACTGCACTTAAATAAGCTATTCAATATACTATATAATTTGATACATTATATGAACCATAAGTAGATTCTATAATAATATCTTTAGTATAGTAACCAGTTAACCCAGGCATAGCCATTAAAGATAATGAAGCTATTGTAATACAAATATATGTATATGGTAAATAATTTAATAAACCTCCATAAGTTCTAATATCTTGACTTTCGTTTAATATACTATGAATAATAGAACCGGCACTCATAAATAATAATGCTTTAAAGAATGCGTGACCTAATAAGTGGAATAATGCCAAGTTATATGCTGACAAACCAATAGCGATTGTCATCATACCTAATTGACTCATAGTTGACAAGGCGATTATTCTTTTAAGATCATTAGAACATATAGCTATTAAACCAGCACTTAATGTAGTTAATGCTCCAATTCATAATATAGTAAATAATACACTAGGAGTATATTCTAAAATATTAGCTGATCTTATTAATAAATAAATACCAGCTGTAACTAATGTAGCTGCATGTAATAATGATGATACTGGTGTAGGCATAATGTTGATATATATATATAATATATATATACTCAATATATTACTATATTGTTCGGACTATATCTTTATATTAATTTAATAATACAAATAATATAATAGTCCCCCCCCCATTAAAAATGAATGGGGGGGGGGGTGTTTAATTTATTTATTGATTAATTTTTAAATTGGTTTATTTTATTTTATTGGCTTTAGTTAATTCTTCTTTTAAAGCTAATAATTTATTTAAACCTATAGTACCATCTGTGGTACTATTTGTAATATGTTCTTTATTTATAGTTATATAATACATTTTTAATCATATATTATAACTAATAGTTTTTTTAGTTAATAAAGTATACTCATTAAAATATTCAATTATAGGTTTAAGTTTAGTTAAATTAACAGTCATATTATAACCATTATATGTTTTTAAATGTGATACACTTCCACCTAATAAATTTGCTATGTTATCCATTAATATTTTATCACCTTTTTGTGATAAAACATATCTAATTTGAACACTTCTATTTTTAATATTAGATTTTTCTTTAGAAATATATATATTAAAACAACCTTCAGCATCAGTAAAACCAGATAATCAACCGTTATTTAAAGTAATAGGTTTATTATTTTCAATATATTCAATATTAGTTCCATATGCTTTATTATAACAATTTAAAAAGTATTTAAATTGTTTAATTTTGGCTTCTGTATGTAAATTTCCATTAAATATATCTATTATTTTTTTATTACCTATTTTATCTCTAATTCTTAAATGATGAGTTGAATTATTTTTATCTTGAACTGCAACATGACCTAAACCTAGTTCATTTTTAATTTTATATAATACTTGAGAGTCTATACTTGATTGTGTTAATTTAAATTCACAATAACCTCTATTAGAAACTATAAAGGAACCATCACCCTCGGTGAATCCTATTAATCAATGTTTAAATTTATCGTCTATTATATTATTAGTTAAGTTATTAGTTAATATTGTTTCACATGTAGTCTCTGAAGCTCCTATATTATTTATTAAATTAGTATTTGTAAATTTTAATAAATAAGTACAGTTGCCTACGAATTGTCCCATATTATGAATTATACCGAACATTAAATTTAAATGAGTGGATCATAATATTTTTATATGTCCTAATCCACTAATAGTGGATAATGAGACGGATAGGGGATGTTCTCGTATATAGTGAAATTTAAAGAGGGCCCAATTAAAACCCTCCATAGCTAATGTTAATCAATTATGTAAACCGAATTGAGCACTTTTAGCCATAGCTGCTATAACTAAAGCTAACATTATAAAACTTAATAAATCTATATTTATTATATAAGCAGTTGCAAATATAGTTGAATAATTTAATGTTCCAAATACATAAGCTATAATACATAATCCTAATACGAAGAATGCATCACCAAATCTATTCATTAATACTGCTGATAATGCTGATTTCATAGCTTGTAATCTAGTAGATCAGAAACTAATTAATAAATAACTAGTTACACCAATAAATTCTCAACCTACAAATAATACAAAGTAATTTGAACCTGTAACTAAGATTATCATTCAGAAAGTGAACATACTTAATAATGAAAAGAATCTTATTTGATGAGGATCTGTTTCCATATAACCTATAGAATATATATGAACCATACTACTTATAGTAGTTATAGCTAATAACATAGTAATAGTTAAAGCATCAATTTCAAAATTATAGTTAATATCTAAATAATCTATATTTAAATAATTAAATAATTCTAAATTTATTGGATTATTATTACCTAATAATAAATAATAATAATAATATGTTATTAAAGTTGTTATTATTATTAATATACTTGTCATTCTTGTTACAAATATATACCCTAATTGTCTTCCAAAGAACAATGGGAATAATCAACTTATACAAGGTAGTATTATAATTAATGATATAGCATTAAACATTTATATACCATAACTATTAATAACTCCTCTTAATCTGTAATAACTTACTAATAATGATAAACCTATAGCTGATTCAACACCAGCTAAGATTATAATTACTATTGCAAATAAGCTTCCTGAGATATCATCAAATAATACACTGTTTCTTAATAATATTAAATTTATACCTAGTAACATAGTTTCTAAACATATAAATGCTAATATTATATTTCTTCTATTAAAGACGAATCCTAAAAAGCTTAATACTAATATAATAGTTCCTATAAACATTTTTTTGTGAATTATACTTTTAATAATCAATCTATTTATACATACTTCGAATCTTAAAATTAAGGAATTTAACCTTAATTCTTTTATTAGCTGCACAACAGCTAAAATATATATATATATATAGTTAAATATATATATTTTATGTCCTAATTTTTTTTTATTTTATCCTATTATATTAAAGGATTAGGACTATAGGTAGATTTTATTAATCTGGTTTTATTTATTCTATTGCTCATCTAATCATGATAAGAATTTATCTATAGATACAGCTTCTAATGCAATAGGCATACTACTATGTAATACACCACATAATTCTGAACATTGTCCATAGTATACTGACTCTCTTTGTAATAAAGCTGATACTTGATTTAATCTACCTGGTGTAGCATCACATTTAATACCTAAACTAGGTAAAGCAAAATCATGGATAACATCTCTAGATGTTACAATAAATCTTAAATGTGTATTTGTAGGTACTACTATTCTAGCATCTACATCTAACATTCTTAATTGACCATTCTCTAACATATCTGTTGGTACTATATACGAATCAAATTGTACTATCTCTCCTGTTTCTCCTATGAAATCACTATATTCATATGTTCAATATCATTGAGAAGCTATAGCTTTAATTGTCATAGCTGGATCAATAACCTCATCACATAAGTATAATAAAATAAATGAAGGGAATGCAATAAATAATAAGATAACTACTGGGAATATAGTTCAAATTATTTCTAAAGTTGTACCATGTGTTAAATATTTATAACTAATATGATCATTACTGAAATTTTTAATTATAACAAATAATAAATATGATACTAATACTGTTGTTACTACTATATAGAACATTACTATATCATGTAATTCGATTATACCATCGAAAGTAGGCGTAGCACTATCTTGGAAGTATAATCCATATGGAACTGGAACATCGTTAAAGATTTTAAACATAAATTTAAATTTTTATTAATAAAGATTATGCATCTATAAACTTTTTATTATTATTAATATATATTATACTTAAAACTTTATATGAAAAATGTCTTATATAAATATAATATGGGAATAAATAAAACACATGACATGCGTAATATCTATTATCCTACCCCCTAAGCTTAGGTGTAGGGGAAATTTTAATTAAAATTAATTAAATCTAATTTTTCCATTACAATTAAATTTTTTATATTTTTTTATTATAATTATATTTATTATTAGGTTCTATTTCTACAATTTTTAAAGTTACAAGATTAACTTTAATATATTTTCATAAACATATAAAATAATTATATTTTATATTAATTCATTATTCTTGTAGTTATTTTATATTTTCTATATGAATATTAGAAGAATCGAACTTCTATATTTACCATTGATATTCTTATATAGATATATATATCTATATATTTTTGGTTATTTACTTTAATGTAATTTTATTTAAAATTATACTGCGTATAATAATAAGAAAGCAATCATTAATGCGAATAATCCTGTAGCCTCTGACAATGCGAAACCTAAGATAGAGTAAGTGAATAATTGTCCTTTTAAGGCTGGGTTTCTACTTACACCATTGATTAATGCTGCGAAAACGATAGCGATTCCGATTCCGGCTCCTACTAAACCGATTGAAGCTAATCCAGCTCCGATATATTTACCTGCTAATACTAATTGCATATTTAATTATATTTCTATGTACTAGTTTCAAAAATCTATTATGTATTAAGTATAGACATATTATACTTAATTATCAGATGACCTAGAATCGAACTAGGATTGCATAGCCCCAAACCACGCGTCATACCATTAGACCATCATCTGTACTTCTTTTTCTTTCTTTATTAACCTTCTTAACCCTTTAATTATACATAAATTTATATTTATTAACTCGTTAATAATATATTCTTCAATTATATTATTATCCATAACTCATAAATCACGAATAGTGTCTAAAGCGGACGAGGGGGGGGTATAAACTTAAAATGATAATATTTTTTATATGATAAGCAAGACTTGAACTTGCAATCTCGAAAGACTTAGACCTAAACTAAGCGTGTTTACCAAATTCCACCATTATCACTTATATATTATATTTATATTTATAACATCTTATCCTATTTTTATCTAAGATTCTAAAATAAAACTCATTACCAACCATTACCCTAACTCATTTATAATGGGTTAGGGTATATCTATTATGGAGGGTAAATGGATAAGAGTGAGAGAAGGGATAAGGTAGGATATATATATTTTAGGTCTTATATTTTATACATATTTATAAGACTATATTTATAAATCTCTTTATTTACCACTCTTAGCAATATTATATTCGCTCGTTATATTTTTATCTCAAGAGCAATAGGAATAGAACCTTCTCCCTCCCCCCCTAATCCATTTATAATGGATTAGGGGGGGGGGGACATGATTCATAATCTATTTGCTAAAGTATTATATAAGAAGAATATCTATTTAAATATAATACTATTAAATATTCTTATCTCAAGAGCAATAGGAATCGAACCCATAATGATTGGACTGAAATCAATTGTTATACCATTTAACTATGCTCTTTTTATATATATATATATTAAAATATAAATATATTAGTAATCTAATATGATTACAATTAAAAGTCTCATTGAATGTAATTTAATTTAACATTATATGAGGGAAAGATATAAATAAGTATACTAAATATATTATATAATATAAATATAATTATTAACAGTTCAGTATAATAAGTTATACATAATTTGTGGACAGATACCAATAATTAAAGTAGATATTATTAATATATTCATAATAAATTTTTCTCTTATAGTTACATCATTTGTTCTATGCATATATATAGAAGAAGTACCACCTGTTAATCTATTAGTTAGTTTTAATTGATATATAGCTGCTAATAGAACAGATATACAACAAATACCACCTATAATAGGATTTCTAATGAAACCACCTTGTAAAGATAAGAATTCACCAGTAAAGTTACCAGTTAATGGTGTACCAATATTAGCGAAACTTAATATGATAATATAAGTAGCTAATTGAGGCATATAGTTAGTTAAACCTTTATAATAATTTACGATTCTTATATGATATCTATCATATAATATACCACCAACGATTAAGAATAAAGCTGGACTAACAAAACCGTGTGCAACACCTAATACTATAGAACCGTAAATACCTAAAGAAGTATTAGAACAAACACCTAATATAGCAATACCCATATGTGATATAGAACTATAAGCGATAATAACTTTAAGATCAATTTGTCTTAAAGTAGCTAAAGATGTTAATATTATAGTTAATAAACTAATAATATATATCATAGGTGTATATAATATTTGTGCTTCACATAATAGAGGTAATAATAATCTTAGAATAGCGTATAAAGCTAATTTTAAAATTAAACCAGCTAATATCATAGAACCAGCTAAAGGAGATTCTGAGTGTACAACTGGTAATCAAACATGTATAGGGAATAAAGGTGTTTTAACCATAATAGCAATAAATAAACCTAATCAAATAATAGTTTGTAAATCTAAAGATAAAACGAATAAATTATGATTAATAAAGTTAGTTGTATTTAAAACGATACTAATAACAACTATAGATAATAGCATGAATAAAGAACCACTAAGAGTAAACATTAAAACATAGAAAGAAGCTCTTTCAGAATCAGATGAACCATATATATGAATTAAAATAAATAATAAAGGTAAAGTAGCTTCAAATAAAATATAGAAACTAATATAATCTAAAGCTCAGAAATTTAATAATATAACTAAACCAATAGCTAAGACTAAAGTATAATATAAATTTGAATTAAAGTTAATATTATATCAATTACCTAATAAAGTTAAAGGTATTAATAATACTGTTAATAATATGAAAGTTAATGATAAACCATCAATACCAAATAATAAACCATTACTTATATCAGAATTACCTAAACCAAAAGGGTTTAATGAATTAAATAATTCAAAATTAAATTGGAAACTATTTGAGAAAGTATTAAAATTAATATATAATATAACTATAAATAATAATAATAAGTTTGAAGCGAATAAGTAAAAATGTTTAACATTACCTTGTCATGCAAGTATTCTATTAAACAAGTATGAAGAAACTAGTAATATTGAAATTAAAAACATTTCTATAATTTATGTTCCTCATCAATAGAATACGATGTAAAGGAATAATCAAACTACATCAACAAAGTGATAATATAATATTGATGTTTCATAACCTACATGGTGGTTATTTGTTAATTGATATGTATATATTCTTCATAATGATACACCTAACATGATTATACCTATAATAATATGTAAACCATGGAAACCTGTACCAAAGTAGAATACAGATCCAAATATACCATCTGAAATTGTGAATGGAGCATTACTATACTCCATATATTGACATATCATGAATGTTACAGCTAAAGCTATAGTTAATATTAGACCTAATAAAGTATTAAATCTATTACCTCCTAATAAAGCATGATGACTTCATGTTAATGTGGCCAAATCCTCGATTAATTATATAATTAATTATATAATTAACCCTTGTTTCTTATATATATATTATATTTCAATTTATATATCGATATTAGATATAGATTAGAAAATATATATAAGTACTTAAAATAGTATAAAGTTTAATACTATTAGAATTCCGACTGTACATAAAGCGTTATATAAATAACACCCATCGATGGACCAGTCTGTAGCGATCATATTATTAAATATAACCGACGGTCTTAAAATTAATCGTTGACCGTTTTCATCGACGTTGCCTACGTTTTAATATTATTATATATACCTTATACATTATTATAATATAATGATAAGATCTAATAATATATAATATAGCAGACTATATAATAATTTAAATTAATATTTTATAAAAAACATTGAACAGGTATTTTATAATACATTGAAGGTACTAAATATTTCTTAATAATATTACCTAATATTATACTAGATGATTTAGGTATATATATATTATATTGGTTAACTGTACCAGTTTTTACAATAGAATAATCTAAAGAATATTTTCTTTTTAATATATCACCTAAATATTTAATTTCATCTAAAGTATAAGTATTAGTAGTAAAACCTATACCTTTATTTTTAATATGATAACCATCATCCATAACTCAAATAGCAAGAGCTAATGGTGTTAGATAATTTTCTAAATTAATATTAGTAGGTATAACTTTTCTTTTATTTGGATAAAAACTATTATGTATTCAATTAAAAGAAGAATAAGTAAAAGATCTAAATCTATACATATATCTTATTGTTCCTTCTTTTGCACCTTTTCTTGTATGTATTTTTGGTAATTCCTGTTTACAATAACCTAGAGAACTTATAATATAATGAAGATGTAATAGATATTCACCATTAGATTTTTCTTGATAAAAAGCAAATCTTGATCCATTACCATCTTTTTCCATACTACCATCTCCTAATAATGAACCTATTAAAATAGATAATATGTCATAATTATGTGGTCCTATTCTTAATAAAGATGGAACTCTAGGTTTAGAGAAAAAACAAAACACTATTATTTTTTATATTTCCTATTAACTTTAAATTAGTACATATCAGGCAAACACCTGAACATAATAATAATATTGTATTAAGTAAAGGTAATTCTGAAGGTCCTACAGCTTCAATACCAACTGGAGGTCATACACCTCCTAATTCTATTGTTGGTGCCATAGCTGAGTGGAAGAATGCTCAGAATATAGCTATGAAGAAGAATAACTCTGAAACTACGAATAAGATAAATCCTATATTTAATCCTTTTCTTACAGCTAAAGTATGATCTCCTAAATAAGTAGCTTCTGATATAATATCTCTAAATCATAAAGCCATAGTCATTATAGCTACTATAGCTGAGAATACTACTCAATAATTATTGTGCATGAAACCATGCATATTAAATACTAATGTTAACATAATTGACATCACACTGAATGATACTAAAATAGGTCATGGTGATGGTGCAACTAAATGGAATGGGTGAACTTGGAATTTTTTTAAAGTTAAATTCATTTTGTTTTGTTTTGTTTTGTTTTTTGTTTTGTTTTTTGTTTTTTATATATCTTACTAAATACTTATCTCTACTTATATAAATAAAGATAATTATTTATATACCCGCCTAACCCCCCCCCTAACTCATTAACCCATTAACCCATCTATGATGGGTTATGGTGATTAATATCAGGTAAGAAAAGGGTAATAAATTAAAATTCTTAAATTTTAATTTAGGCCCGGTGAAAACAATAAGATATGATATTTTTTATGGTTATTTTTTATCTGCTTTATTTTCCGCCTTACCTTATTATTTTATAAGGTAAGACATCTACAGATGAATATATAATTATATATATAATATAATTAGTGTAAATGTATAGCATCTTTAATATATGAACATGTTAATATTGTGAAAACTATAGCTTGGATAAATGCGATTGCAGACTCTAAAGCTACGATACCTAATAATATTGATAAAGGTAATATACCTAAAGCAAATGTAAATATACTAATTGAGATGAAATTTAAGATTAAACCTGCTAAGATTACTAATAATAAATGTCCAGCTAAAATATTAGATCCTAATCTTAAACCTAATGATAAAGCTCTAGCTATATAAGATAATAATTCAATTATAACTAATACAGGAACTAATGGTAAATTTGTACCTGAAGGTAAGAATAAACCAAAGAATTTAGCTCCATGATTAGCTAAACCAGTTAAAGTACAACCGATTCAGATAGCTACTGATAAACCTATTGTTCATATTAATTGTGCATTAATAGCATAACTATATGGTACTAAACTAACAACATTAGCTATTAAGATATACATAAACAATGAGAACATAAATGGGAATAATAATCTTCCCTCTAATCCTCCTATTTGCTCTGATACCATTTTCTCTACTGTAAAGTATAAACTTTCGAAAGCTAATGATCATCTTGTAGGTAAGATATTTGTGTTGTTATCATTTAAGATTGAAAATCCTAATATTAATGCTACTACTGCTATTGAGTATATACTAAAACTTGTTAATGTTATAGTATCTAAGTTAATTAAACCTGAGCTTAAACCAAAGTAAACTCTAGTTGTAAATTGTTCTAATGGTGAGTTGATGATAAAATTCATTTTTTTTATTTGTTATAATTTAAAGTCTATATACACTAATCTATTTATATCTATTCCTTTTATAACCCTCTACTCTTTCGTACCCCCAACCCTTTTATAATGGTTGGGGAGGGTTACAAAGAAGAGATTCGGGGGATAAGGAGAAGAAAATAAACATATATATTAATATATTTCATCTATGTTATATTTTATATATTTGTTAGGTATTCTCTATACATTAATAAACAATCTCCCGGAGGACACCCTCTCCCCCCATCCATTAATAATGGAGGGGGGGAGAGGGTGAATATGATATGTTTAAAATTAAATTATAATAAACAGTTAATATGTTTATATAATGATATATATTTTATTGATATATATTTATAATCTGGGTAAACCCAGATTTTTACCCACTAAATATTATTTAGTATCCTCTACTAGTAGTAGAAGAAAAATTAGGGCAATTAAATATATTATGTTTTAGTGATAAATATTCTTGTAACATATATCTCTAAATAGTGTGGTAAGATATATATTGAGAATAAATATACGATTACGCTTAATGATGCGAAACCATAAAATATTTGATTAGTGAAGTAAAAAGGTACTAATTGAGGCATATTAAAGTGTTTACTATAAAAAGTCTATAAATAATTTTTGTCCTGATATTATATTATAATTTTCATTAATAATACCATAACTAACTAATATATTTAACTACTAACCTAATACACTATATTATTACACCTATATTAATAGATCTGCCCGCTTTACACACTAATAATCCACTATTCGTGGATTATAGGTTAGGATTGATAATAGGGAGTTATACCAGATTAATTTATATTAATTATAAATTATTTTCTCTATACATTAAATCATATAATTATTATATTATATAATATTTATATATATATATAGGTTTAATTTATAAACATATATATATATACGATATTCCCCCCTAGATTAATTCCCTCCTTAATTACCTGGTTAAACCAGGTTAGGGATTAATTTAGGGAAAATATATTATTATAATCTACTTTTATCCTCTATTTAAATCAATATATCATTATACTTCTTACCCTTTATAAAGGATTAGGAAGATAAATGATTTATAATGTATTGGAGAATTAGGGCAGATTAATAAATTATCAATAAATCTTTCAATTTCAAGGTAAACCCAGAAAAAGTCGAAGTAAAAGATTAAATTAATAATTTTTATTTATCTAAATTTTTATTTTATTTAGTATTATATACTAATATAATACTGCTGGTGTATTAAATGCATGTAATGAAGGTGGTGTTGATACTGTTCACTCTAATGTAGGTCCTGTATATCCTTCTACATTTAAGTTAGTTCCCATAAAGCTAGGTTTAAATTGACTGTCTAATGCTTTATTTCCTTGGTGTAATCCATTTGTTAATTGGTCATATACTACATAGATAAATACTATAGAAGCTACAATTGATATGATTGATCCTAATGATGCTACTTGGTTTCAACCTATGAAAGCATCTGGATAATCATTAATTCTTCTCGGCATTCCTTGAAGCTTTATACAATAAGTAAATGTTAAATTTTAAACAATAAACATAATTTAATTTAAAGGATAAGAATAAAAATACATATTTTTATATTTAATACCTGTATCTTTATACTTTTTAAGAGTTTGAGCTCCAATTTTTAACTCTTTAGCTGCCCCCCCCATCCATTTATAATGGATAGGGGTTGCATTATAGGCCGGGGGGGGGGGTCCATCAAAGATGGATACCCCCCGGCCGAGAAGCTGCTAATATTGTTTTAAAAAATTAATTAATTTTTTATTACAATTATAAACATAAATTGGACTACTAATTTTTAATAAAGTATCTTCACTCTTTTTTTTTTCCATACATTGGATTATTCTTACCTTTTTACTCTTAAACATATAATATAAAAATTCTTTAGATTTAGTTGTATAATGTTTATTATTTTCAATATATAATAATTTATATAAGTTCTTAATTATTATCTTTTTATCATTATCAGATATATTATTATCAGTATTTTCAAATAAATAAGCTATTTTAGTTTTAGTTTCTAAAGATATCTTATCCCCCCCTTTCTTAATTCTGACATTAAAGATTTTGTATATTCTGTATGTTTATAACCTAAAGCTGACATAGCTTTAGGATAAGTCTTAAATTCAGGTTTATATATATCAATGTATTTTTGTTCCTCTTGTAATATATTCACTATTGATATATCTCCAATGTCACCCAAATCTGATAATATTACAATTGAAAATACAAAATTATGTAATAATAATGTATTAATTATTAGTCTATTATCCGTTAACTTCGATGATTATATAATTATAATCTAATAGATAAATTATTTGACGAACCTATATATTGTCTAGAATCTATATTAGAATGTAATTAATATACATCTGATCTTTTTCTATATTCATCTATTATTGAATATAGACCATCATCTTTATTAAAATGATAAATATTAGAATCAGGTTTAGTTAATAAAACTTCAACTTTTAATCTTGTAATTTCCTTATTATTATTATTTGAATTATTTATATTATTATTTGAATTGTTTATATTATTTGAATTTAAAGACGGTAATAGAGAAGAGAATAAAGTATAAATATTATTAATATTTTGCTTTAAGTTTAACATTTAATTAATTATAAATAGGACTATATCTTCAACCATTTTTTATGGTGCAACACGTATAGTCTCTGAAGTTCCTTTATTAAAAAGTTACTTGCTGATTAGTAATAAATAAATAAATAATATTTATATATTAAACAATATTGTTACTTATATATTAATATATATAATTTATATAAATATAACTACAATTATTAAAAATAAGTAATTGTTATTTTAAACTTTCCAGCATATAGTGTTGTTATTAATATAATATTACTATTATATTAGGCCTACATTTGACCTAAGAAGTGCATTGGGAAGAATGTAACATTAACTCCTATGAACATTAATCAGAAGTGTATATGACTTAATCTTTCGTTATAGTGTAAACCTAAGATTTTAGGTGATCATAAGTATCAACCACAGAAGATAGAGAATACAGCTCCCATAGATAATACATAGTGGAAATGCAATAATAATAAATATATTATTTATTATTCGGACTATATCATTATTTAATTAATATATTTAATTAAATATTCAGCGTTTAGTCTCTGAGGAACCTTTAAAGTTTCCTGCTGATTGTATGTATGAATAATATATATTATTATTATATATAATTATTATCACTGATATATAATATCTAGTAAATTATATTTTATATACATAGTTTCCAGCATATAGCTGAATGCGTTAACTAATTAAAGTTAAAGGCCCATTTGAGCAACTACATAGTATGACAAAAGTCTAAATAGAATATATATATTTGATTTATTCTATTTCATATCTCACGATATGGATCGGACTATATCTTAATATTATACGACCAAATTTTTAATTTGCTTTTATTGAACCTTATAATAATAACCACGTATAGTCTCTACAGTTCCCAATATAATAAATATATTGGTTACCACGGTATTGTCTTATTAATTATGTAGTAAATAGGTCATTAATCTATCATAAATAAGATTTCACCGTTAGCTATATATAATATATATAACCGTTAATTATTCATCTTATATATATATAATTAACATAGTGGTTTGACAACACGACACATATTTAACAGTCCTCTGAAAGAGGACCAAAGTTAGTTTTATTTCTTGCATTTTTAAATTCTATAAATTGATCTAATTTATTACCATATAATGGATAATTATTAAAAAATATAGTAAATTTATCTAAAAGATCATGTCTATAACATTCTAATAAATAACAATTATTACCTATATCTCTAATTTTATTAGGTATATTGAAAAATGTTTTACAATATTCCATTAATTCATAATCTTTTTGAGAAAATGAGAATGAATGATTGTTTGAAACTCTTAAATTGAAGCTACCTTCAGCTTCAATAAAGCCAGCAAATCAATTACAAAAATAAACTTGATCAATTTTATTATAATTAATAGGTATATAATTATTATTACAACCCATTTTATTATTTAAATATTTATAAGTATTGCTATCATATTTATTATTTCTTAATTCAAAATATAATTTCATAGCTAATTCTTTATCAATATTTTTATATATAGAATAGAAAGTTTGTAAGAAAGCTAATTGATATCTTTTTTTTTAGTTAATAAAGGATACTCTTTAAAAATATTACAAAGTTTTATAATTTCTTGAGCATCATTCATTGTTCATTTTACTTTTATACCTGAAAATGTTACTTTACCACCTAATTCTTTAGTAATTAAGTTTAACATTCTAACATTTCCAATATTATTAAGAAGTTCTATAACTAATCTAAATTGAAGATTTTTCTTTCTTCAATGATTAACTTGTATATTACCATCTCCATCAAATAAACCAACAAAAAAAGGTAAGATATTATTAGCCCCTCTTTCTAAATCATTTTTAATATTTAAGAAAGAGGGATCCTTTAGGGGAGTTTTTTGAGAACTAAATCTTTTATTTAATTTTCTATCGTGGAATGGGATATCTAATGCTGAGTTAGCTAATACAACTCCTGTTAAACCACCTATTGTGAATAAGAAGATGAAACCTAAAGCAAATAATGCTGTTACGTTTAATCTGATTGTACCTCCGTAAAGAGTTGCTAATCAAGAGAAGATTTTAATTGATGTTGGTACTGCAATTACCATTGTTGCTGATGTGAAGTAAGCTCTTGTATCTGAATCTAATCCTACTGCGAACATGTGATGTTTAGTATTATACAGGTGATAGAATTTTAATATAATATATTAAAATATAAACCTGTATATAAAAAGGACTCTATCTTACACTTACAATATAAATAACTATTTATCTAATTCTTTTAATGCTAAGATTATAGGTTTAATTTTCGAAAAGAAATCTTTATTTTTATTTATTAAATATACATCTTTAACTTGAGATCAATATTTATAATTATTCATTTTATTTGATTTTAAAGAAAACTTTTCAAAATAATTGATAATATTATCATAACTATCTCAATTTGGATTACAATCTATAGATAATCTATAGATATCCTTTCCTTTAGTATTTCTTAAATATACTGAAGATATATTACTAAATAATATACCTATATTATTTAATAATATTTCTTCTTCTGCTTGATCTAATATAAATCTTACAGCTAATTTCTCATTAGTATAAAATGATATACTAAAACAACCTTCAGCATCCATAAAACCTGATAATCAAGCATTATCTAATCTAGGTTTATTTAATTTAGAATTATTATCATAAATATTTATATATTGTTGACATAGATGCTTAATATTTATGATTTAGTATTTATATAAAAATTAATAAACTTGTATTAATTTCTTAATTAATATATTTTTATTATATATTAATCAATAAGTGTTTTCACGTATAGTCTCTGAAGTTCCTTCATAAAGAAGTTACTTGCTGATTGGATAAAGATTTTAACATTGTGACTATTAATATTATTAATTAGTAGTTAAAATATATAATAACTTTCCAGCATATAGTGAAATTTATTACCTTATAATTACTTATAAGGAAAGCCATCTTGACTTCATACACAGAATCCTAATAAACCAATTGATCCCATGGCATAAATCATACCTTGTACACCAAATACTGGTTTAGAAGCGATAGCAGATACAGCGTGACTAATTATACCGAATCCAGGTATAATTAAAATATATCATAATTTTGATTATATCTTCATATAATACTCAATATGTTTCCATATTGTTAGGACTATATCTTATATAGAATGAATTTAAGATTTACTATTTAATTTATTTAATTTTATAGCATTATTTTCTATTTTTGATATTTCTCTTTTATGATCATAATAATCTATTTTAGGTATACCATTAGTAATATATCATATTATATTTTGAATTCTAATATATGTTTTTCTTCAATATATATAAGTTAAATATTTATTTGACATTAAATGATAATTTCTTAAATACATTATATATTTATATACTATATTTAAATTATTTATATTATATATAACATTATTATTATCATCTTTATATATATAACCTTTAAGATTAGAATTAATTAAATTTAATATATTATTATCTATATTATTTTTATCATTTAAAGGTGCATTTATATATAAATTAAATTCTATATTTTTTATATTATCATTAATTGAATTTATATTTATATCAAATTTAGAATTTACATCTAAATAACCTGATAATCAATAATTATTTAAAATATTCATATTATTATTTAATATAAAATCTATATTTAAATTTTTTAATTTTATATAATCTATAATTTGTGTATATAATATTTTATTATTTATCTTATTATTTATCATATTTAATACTTTTGATATACCATTAGATTTTATTATTAATTTAGGATTATTACCTTTGATAACTGAACCATAACCTATTTGTTTTTTAATTAAATACATATAACTATAATCATCATTATTAAAATGTATTATCATATTATTATTAATTATTTCACTATTTGAATCCATTAATCCTGCTAAATAATAACCTAAATCATTATCATTATTAATTCTAGAATGTTTAGGTATATGAACTGAAATATCTTTAATAGTTTTAACTACTTTATTATATAATAATATATCTATAATTAAATCTATATTATTGCGTATAGTCTCTGAGGTACCTCTTATAATATCATAAGAGTTACCTGCTGATAATCCTTTTCTATATAATTTAAAATTATTATTAATATAATAATTTAATTTAGATAATATTAAAACTATTACATTATTAATATATATATATATATATTTAATACTGTCTTTAATATTATATATCTTTGATATAAAGGACTTCCCAGCATATAGCAATATTAAGAGGCATATTATTTTTACCTCTGGGTGCTTTAATATTATAATATCTATATTATATATATATCCTCAATAAATTAAAAGATATACATAATATATATATATAATATATTGGACTATATCTTTAAAAATATATTTATTTTTATAACACGTATAGTCTCTGAGGTTCCTACTTGATATATATATATCTTTGGTTACCTGCTGATTAGATTTATATAATTTATATATAATTGATAATATTATCACTGTAATTTTATAGTTATTACTAGTAATTATCATTTTCTCTTTCCAGCATATAGTGTTATGCATTAACTTTTAAGTTAAAGGGCCACCATTGACCGAAGAATCCATACCCTATATATTTAGATATGTTAATTATATAACATATAATAACTAAATATTATATTATAATATATGGGTACCGACTGTACATTAAGCATGCCATAATTATTAATAATTATGTACACACCCACAGTGAACCAGTCTGTAGCGATCTAATTATTAAATTACTGAGATATATACCTAAATAATTTAAAATGACCGACGGTCTTTCTATTATTATTTTCAATTGACCGTTTTCACTGCATTGCAATATTTACTGACCCGAAAGGGTCTGCACATATTACTTAAGGTATTAATAGATAACTCATAACCTATAACTGAAAATAATATATTTTAAATCATAGGTGATGTTTTTATAGTATATCTTCATTCTAAATAAGTCTTATTTTATTTTACATCTGCTTATAGAATTCCATATCTTATGATAAATTAATCCTTATCTTCCATTTTTTTTTTTAGGGTTTATAAGTTTAGCTTCTTCTTTTAAAGATAAAGCTTTTTTATTACTAATTAAATGTTCTTTATTCTTTAATTTTAAGATTAAAGTTTTTCATTTATTATATGAATTAAATTTAGTTTTTAATTTATAATTATCAAAATAATCAAAGACTAACTCACATGATAAACCAATTAAATTATATGTAAAATTATTTTCATGAGAATGAGGTGCTATAAAACCTTTATTATATAATACTATAAGATGACTTAATATAGGTAAGTTCATAACATGTTTTTGACTAACTTGAAATAAAATACTAGGAGTATAAGTATCTCTTTTATTTTTTAATATTGAGATTGTAAAACAACCTTCAGCATCTGTAAAACCAGTTAATCAATAGTTATCTAATCTAGGTAAAAGATTTAAATCTTTATATTTAATAAAAGGTACAGATATACTTCTATGTGTTGTACTTAATCTTTTATTAAATTTATTAAGACTATCTTTAAATACTTCTTTTCTAGATGGTAATATTAAATTACCATTTAACAATAAAAGCATTAAATAATAGTCTTTAATACCTTGTACTATATATCTATTTACATATTTACTTTGACTAGTAATTAAACCAAACCCGAAATTATCTTTTATATAGTATAATATATGGCTATCCTCACTATGTTGAGTAATAACTAGACCAAAAGAGTTAGGTCTAGAGAAGTTAATAATAGAACCATCCCCTTCAAAAAAACCTACAAATCAATCTAAGAAATCTTTTGAAGGTTTATCTTTACCTGGATGGAATTTTTCATATGCTTTATAAAATTCAGTATAATCAGAATCCTTATTAACATATTTGTTTACTACTAAAACTTTATCATCAATGTCATTTGTTATTATTTTGTTATCATCATCATTATCTTTATTTTTAAATAAAACTAAACATAATAAACCTAAAACGGATATTATACTTAAAAAAAAGAGATGTTGATATAATACAGCATCACCTCCTCCTGCATACTCGAAGAATGAAGTATTAAAGTTTCTATCGAAGATTCCCATTGTTAATCCAGCAGCTAATACAGGTAAACTTAATAATAATAAGATAGCTGTAAATAATACTGCTCAAGCGAATAATGGTACATTCTCATATTTCATACCAATTGTTCTCATATTAATGAAAGTTGTTATGAAATTAATAGCACCTAATAATGATGAGAATCCTGATAAGTGTAAACTGAAGATTGCTAAATCTACAGCTGGTCCACTATGTGATTGGATACCTGCTAATGGGAAATATCTAATTTGTTTATAATTACACATATATATATATATTTATATATGCTCATATTATTTCAATTATTTACATAATTGTTCGGACTATACCTTAAACAATATTAATATTTATGTTTATTTCTAATAGTATTAATTCAAATGTTTATTTGTTCTAATTTCTTATAATCCTCTTTATGTTTATTATAACTTCTTCTTCATATTGTAAATTCAAAGCTTTTTACTCCTTTAAATAATGAAAAATAATCATTGTATGTGAAGAAATCTATAATATATTCAACATTTCTAGAATTTGTTGTATTTAATGTATAAAATCCTTTTTTGTTTCATAATACATTTGCATTAATTTTTAATAAATATTTTATACCATATAATACTATTTCATCCTCTTTTTGAGTAATAGCAAAACAATGTGTTATTCTAGTTGAATCTTTTTTCACATAAGTAAAACAACCTTCAGCATCTATAAAACCTGCTAATCATGCTTTAGACATGATATTTTTAACTAATGTTTTATCTTTATTAAGATCTTCTATAGTTAAACCTTTTCAAGCATCAGATATATAATCTTTAGATTGTTTATTCTTATATATTTGTCTTATTTGTCTATATTTCTCTTCTTGTGTTAAAGTAGAACTTAAAGATAATAATACACATTCTTTAAATATAAGATATTTATGTCTTTTTATAGTTAATAAAGGGTATTTATCAAAAATAGGGAATATAATATCTTTTAGATGTTTAGTATCTCTAATTCTAAAAGTTATCATATTTTTATCTGAACTATTTTTAGATGTTATAGTTACACTACCTACACCTAATTTAGTTTTTATATAATATAACATTTGAGCATTATATTTAGATAATGATATTTTAAATGTAAATATACCCAGCCCGCCCGCGGGCAGATTTTTATCGGGGTATACATATACATTAAAAGTACCATCACCATCTACTAATCCTACTAATCATTCTTCAAAATTGAATGGATCTTTAGCATTATTATTATTAGATTTTGACATATTTGAATATTGTCTTGCCATGTGTAGTCTCTGATGTATATTAATTAATATACAGGCATATTGACCTATATGTTTAAATATTTTAACTAATTGACTCATAAATGATTTTAATCATTTAATACCTATATATGATATATAATTATACCCGTATATAGTATAACATATAAGTAAGACAATTGAGTAATTTAAACAGTTTATAATTATTATTATTATAAAGGTGTTTCATGCATCGAATGGCATTTTAGAACTGCATATTTCTTTTACAGTTCATCCTGTACCAGCACCTGCTTCAACTAAAGCTGAAGTTAATATTAATATTAATGAAGGTACTAATAGTCAGAATGAGATATTGTTCAATCTAGCGAAGGCCATATCACTAGCTCCTAACATTAAAGGCATAAGGTAGTTCTTTTTTATTGTTATCTTTCGTATAACATGTGGACTATATCTTCAACCAATATTAATATTAATATTAATATTGGTGCAACACGTGTAGTCTCTGAGGAACCTAAATATAATATAATATATTATATACTATACATCGTTTCCTGCGGATTGCCCATTTTTTATAAATATTTTATTAAATATATTTATATCTATATATATTGTCTTGAAATTTATCTTACATTTTATTAAATATAAAATACTTTATAAGTTATAAAACTTTCAATATTGTTTTAAATATATCTTTAGGGGTTTCCCGCATACAGTGTTGTAATAATTATAGACTTTACAATCTATAACGGCAACTACGTTTAATTTAATACAATAGTTTTTTAATTTTCTAAATAACTGTTAACTAAATGTTTTCAAGTAAAAGTTGTTCTAGTTGAATTATAATCTTTTTTTAATTTAAGACCTAATTCTCAAGTATATTTACCTTGTCCATTAGTTTTAATATATTGATTCATGTATTTTCAATCAGAATAATCTAAAAATTTACTAGATAGTAAAGGAAATTTATCAAAATAACTTATAACGTTAGTATTTTTTATGATACTATTCGTCATTATTATAAATGTATGGTATGTTTTTATTTCCTTACCTAAATTTAAATTTCTACTTCTAGTATATAAATTGACTTCTAAATAAGCTCCTATTTTAGACATTACCTCAAAAAAATTAAAATCATATAGTTCCTTATTTTGAGGTTCGACATAATTACTATAATTTTGTCTTATTTCTAATCTATATGCTGGTTTAATTCTAGATCTAGCTGAATCTATAGCTAAGGAAAAATTACCATCAGCATCTGTAAATCCAGCTAATCAAGAATTAGATTCAATATTAGATTTATCTAAAGGTAAAGCCTTAAGAATATCAATATTATTAATAATATTGATAGTATTAGGATGTGTATGATTAATATTCTTATTATAATAATCATTATTATATTCTATAGCTCTTAAATATGCTTCATATTTAGGAGTTCTATAATAACCATTAGTTAAAGATAATATTATATAAATTTCACTTAATTTATTTATTTGTCATATAAAATGATTACCTTTTTCTTTAGTTATCTTTCCACATTTAGTTAAATTTATTAAATATTTACATAATGGTTTATCTTTTTTATGAAATACTACATTAATACTTGGATTATATTTATATTCTCCTAATTCTTTTTTAGAAACAGAGATAGTTCCATCACCTTCAATTAATCCGGTTAAATATGGACCTAAATTATTATAATTAATTTTATTAGAATCTATAATGTTATTTATATTTGAATCTATTGTATTTGTTTCAGTCAATATTTCAACTGAATTAAACTTGTCTTTACCAAAACCTCCAACTAATGCTGGCATGCATAATAACCATAAACTTTCATTTATGTATGGACTATATCTTTACCTTTAAACATAATAAATTATATTTAGTCAGGTATTTCACGTGTAGTCTCTGAGGATCCTACTTGATTAACGTGTTTAACACATTAATATATTAATATTAATGTCCATTAATCTTTGGTTTCCTGCTGATTGCCTAATCTTTTAAAATGTAACTGTTTATTGCCGCTTTATTATTAATTAAGTCTGCAACACTAGTTTTAAAAGCTCTAAAGGGATTCCAGCATATAGTGAAATCTAGAATAAAATATTTCTATTTTATCTCGCCTTGCCAGTATTTAAATGTTCATACACCCCTATAATAACCTTCTCTTTCTCCTTTTAAATATTTTCTAATAATAATTCTATCCCCTTTTAAATATTTAGTTAATTCATTTAATGAAGAAAAAACTTTATTATTATTAGGATTATCTTTAAATTCTGCTAATATCTTTTTAGCTTTAGGTTGTCTTGTTATTTTATGTATTTCTCTATTTTTAGTTATTAAATTTATTATTTCATTTAAAGATAAAATATCTTCATTAATAAATTCTTCTATATAATCTAATGATAATAAGAAATTATCTAAATATAATTCACCTAATTCTAAACATTTATTTAAAGTACTATGATGTATATGTAATTTATTATACATATCTTGTTTAGATTCAAATATATATAATAAATTTAAATTATTTACATCATATATAAAGATAGGTATACCTTTTTCTAATTTAGATTTAGCATTTTCACTCATAGCTCCATTATTATAAGTTGCTCTAGCTATTAATGTCATATTTAAATTTGGTTTTAATGTATCAAAGAAATGTTGTTCTAGTTTTACTAAATTATCTATAGATACTTCTGAATCAAAAATATATATAGTTAATTTAATATTTTTTAAACCATTATCATTAAAATATAATAATATTTTTCTAGCTTTAGTTTTTAAGATATTTAGCATAAAATATGATGATATTCTATTATATAAATTTATAGAATGTCCTACATATTTATTTTTACCATCTATACTTTCTCAAATATAAATACCTTTTTGACCTTTTGCTACTCTTAATAAAATATCTCTATTGTTTAATGGATCTTCTACTATTACTTTAGTATATTTAAAATGGTTATTATTATTATTATTATTATTATTATTATTATTATTATTATTATTATTATTATTATTATTATTATTATCAATACTATTAATAGTTATTGTATTAGGTATAATATTTATATTATTATTAGGTATATGAGATTTAAATAATTTTCTATATAAGTTGACGAAGAAGAAAATCATCAAGATTGCATGAGCTGTAATTACAACATTAAACGCTTGTGTGTTGTGGTTTAGGAATGGAGATCCTGTATTAGCTAATTCTAATCTGATTATAGCAGATAAACCTGTACCAATCATAGCAGAAAATAATGCAAAAATAAAGTACAACACCGCAATATCTTTAGCATTTGTTGAAAATAATCATCTTTGAATGTTTAATTTTAAACTCATAATGAATAATTTTCATAGGTGTCCCCACGATGAATATATTTTTTATTTTTCTTTTCTGTTTTACCCTATTATACCTTTAATTATCTTATCAGCCCGGGGGAACCCGGGCCGATAATTTAATTAGAGGTCTATTAATATATCTAGTGTAGTAATATATTAATGTAGGATATATAATGAATAAATAATATATTGTATATTATCTATTATAAAAACAACTCTATTTAAGAGTGATAAATCTTATACTATATAAACTCATAATTAGTCCTGATTATTTATTATTCCTTTTTTCTCTAGTTTTCCTAAAGTACACTTTAATAATTTATAATTTTTTTAAGATAGGATAATTATGTTTAATCTACTTTATCTTCGAATATTCAAGTGATTTTAAGTTATATATAGTCTTGTTTTACTTATCTAAAAATTAAAATTTATAGTTATATATAGAATATTATATATTATATTTTTATTATAATATATATATATTTTAGTTAATTTGTATAGTTTTCTATTTTTAAAACATACCAAAATTTTCTTTCTACTTCTATCGTTTATGGGTAGAATCGAACTACCAGAGTTCGCGTATGAAGCGAAAGTTTTACCATTAAACTACATAAACATTTATATATATCTATGTAAAATATAATTACTTATTATACACTTTAGATTTTTTATTATTTATCTTTTTTTACGAATTAAATCTGAGTCGAACAGACATTTCTACACGTGACAAGTGTATGCTTTACCATTAAGCTATTAATTCATATATATATATATATATATATATATTTTTTTTTATATATATCTATACATTATACTAATGTTATTTTTGTATTTAAACCTATTTTACCTGCAACTGTATTATTATAAGTTGTTGATTTTGAATATACATTTATATAACCAGGGTATTTATTAAAGGTTATATTATTATATTTATTATTATATATACTCATTGAATTATATAAAGGACCTTTACTCATTGAATAATCTTTTACTTTTCTTTTTTTTTTCTTAGTTAAATATTGACCTGAGAAATTTATACTAAAACCTACTATTCTTTTATATAATAAATAATCTGATAATATATTATTTCTATTTTTATTTATTGTATTTAAAGGTAAATCATTATTAATTTTATTAATTTTATTATCTATTCTTTTTAAATTAGATATAGCTATATTACTTATATTTTTATGATTAACAACTTTCATTTTTTTAAATAATCTTTTATAATAATTTCATATAATATTTGATTTTTTAGTTTGTCTAAACATAATAAAATTGTTAAATATTTTATTATCCATTTGAGGATATTTTAATATTATTGGTTTAATTGTTATATTATAATCTTTATGTATATTATTTAAATAATCTTCTAAATTAGAATAAGTTGAATTATTATTATTAATATTTGATATTGAATTTATATAATATAATGATTTTTGATTATGTTTAATTAATAAATCTAAAGATATATCTGTTTTTCTATTTCTTTTTTTTAAAAATCTTCTTTTTAATCTAAAATTAGTTAAATAACTATATAATAATTTATTTTTTGATGATTTTTCATATATAAACATTATTATTTCTATATTATTATTTTCTATATTATATTTAGTATTAAATAAAGTATTTCTTTTATTTAAATTAATAGTATATTCTTTTAAAACATTATTATTATTATTATTTAATTTTAATTTATTTTCATCTTTTGAATTATTTAATATAAATTTTACCATATATGTATCTATAATTTTATCTATATTATTTATAATATCATTTTGTTTTAAATTATTTTTAGTTAAATAATTAAAATTATTTATTTTATAATTACTATTTTGTTTATTTAGATATGACATGTTTTATTTTTATTTTTAATTGGTCCAAATATTTTTTTATTTATATTTGTATTTGTTATTATATATTATTGGATGTAAATTGAGATTCGAACTCAAAAATTAGACACCACAAGTCTATGTTTTACCATTAAACTATGAACATCTTATATATATTTAAAAATGATTCTTCTTAAATTTTTATTTACCACTGCAGATTCCTCTACAGTAACTGTATTTCAACTTCTTACTTATTAAACTTAATGCGTATTTAATATTATTTTATATTTTATTAAATATATAACAATTATTATTAATTGTTCATTAGAGAACATTATAATAATATAAAAACAAATTTTAATTTTTAAATTTGATTTACTTTAATTAAACTTAACATTTTACTCTTTAAGCAAGTGATGAGTGATTAGTACGAATGAAAGATGATATTCATTATCGTATACTTAACGATAATTACTAGTAATTCCTTTTTCAAAAAGCTGAATTTCAAACTTTTATCCATGGAGCAAATGAAATAATCATTTTATTATATAATTTATATATTTTATTAAAGTTTTTATTATTTCTTTAATTTTTTATTTCTTTATATTTTGTAACACATCTGTAGCCCTATCTATTTGGGTCATCTTGATTTGTCTTAGTCCTCTTTATGTTAACCATTTTGATTAAATATAAATAATATTTTTTAATATTATAGAGGTTTTTATTCGTTGCTTGGACTTAACCTAACATTTCACAACACGAATTGAAGACAATGATGTAACACCTGTTTAGAATACAAAGATAGGTAAGTTTATCGGGGATTATCGAATTAAACAACATGTTCCACTACTTGAGTTCCAAACCGTCTTATATTTTTAGTTTTATTCCTGGGAACGTACTACTATGGCGACATATTCTCGTTTAACTTTTTTTATTCTCAATATGTATCGTTTACGGTTAAAAATACACCGGTCTCTAATCGATTTCTATATTTTAACTTTCGTTTCTTAATGTCAATTCATATTTGTCATTATTTTCCAAATTTTGGATCAACTTTAATTATACGCAAATTTTATCCTTACTTTTAAAATTGAAATAACATCTTATGAATTCTAGTATGTATTTTTACCATCCATCTGCAAACCCTTTAAGCCATATATGTTATAAGTATTAGCATGATCAGTATTACCGCTACTGCTGGCACTGAAATTAGTACATACTATCACAATTAATATATCTTTCTTATATTAATATTCGAATTTTTTGTTCGTTCTAAAACTATTATTCATATAATTATATAGCTTTAACTATATTCCTTATATTATTAACTTCAGTTTTAATTATTCGACTAGATAACTCGTTCAATCTTTCAATCATTGACGAATGTTACTTACTGCTGATTTCACTGAAATTAGGATATCTTTCAGATCCTACACGGTCTTAATTAGACTAAATATCTTAAGCTTGCGTTATCTATTTATTTTAACCAACTACCTAATATTAAGATAAGCCTCACATAATACATATGTTTATACATACTTTATTAACAATATAAATTCTTTTATATTATTTTTATTACAAATTTATTGCTATATTATGTTGTAGTTTCTTATCTATTACTCGTGTGTTCACTACTCTAAATTATACTAATATTTTGAAGTCCAAAATCTATAATTTGTTAGTTTGCATAATATATGTTTCTAGATAATACTTAGGAGAGCCAATATAAAACTCTGTTTATTTTATGATTTTTATGATTTATTTTATATAAAGTTATATAAATTAATTATTATTTATATAACTTTCTTTATTAGAAAATATACGATTCGAACCTTCGAAAGCCGAGCTTTCGATAGTTCCTATCTATTATACCTGAATAACTCTTTGTATAATATTTGTATTATATAAATTCTTTTCTATATTAGAAATATAGGATTCGAACCTTCGATGGAATCGATAGTTCGAATCTATTATTTCTGAATGTATCTTTATAGAGTATTGATATTATATAAGTTGCACCCCGAGGGGGAGAGAGATATTAGAAATATAGGATTCGAACCTATACTCTTCTATGTGTAAGATAGTTGCTTTACCAGTTAAGCTAATTTCTAGGCTATAGCTTTTATATATAATACAAATAGCTAGACTCGAACTAGCACATAATGATTGGAAATCATTGGGTCTACCATTAACCTATATTTGCCTGTATTTTAAGTAAAATATCAAGCATAATAAGACTTTTTTTGATTACAATTAATTTTTTTATTAATTTTATATATTTATTTAAATTAGTCTTATATAGTCATATATTATTATTACATTAATATTTTCCCTTACCCCTAAATTATTTAGGGGTAACATGATAGGGGGGGGGAATATAAGAGAGGTAGTAAAAAAATTTATGAGTCTTTTAATTTTCTTTATTAAAGGATATATTAGAGTCGAACTAATATAATAAGATTTGCAATCCCATTTGTATACCGATACAATATCCCATGTTCGCAATTTAATTTGCGAACGTTATGTATATTATTGTCCTTATTCTAAACCTTATATACAAGATTTAGTAGGGGGGAGGGGGATTTAATATAATATAATATATTATATTATATTATATTATATTATATTATATTATATTATATAATATTATATTATATTAATGTTGGGAAACTATCAAATATATATAATGTTGATGGTATTATTAAAAATATACCAAATAATAGAGGTAATAATATAATTCAACAGAAGTTAATTAAATTATCATAAGTAAATCTAGGGAAAGCTGCTCTAACTCAAATGAAAGAGAACATTAAGAATACTAATTTGATAGCATAAGCTGATGAATTAATTAAACCTTCAAATAAGAATGAAACATAACTATAATCATTAAATAATACATTGAATAAGTAACTATAGTTAAATGATAAGTAACCTCCTAATAAAAGGTAACCATTAAAAGCACTAATTAAGATAATATTTGAATATTCTGCTAAGAAGAAGAATACAAATGGACTACCTGAATACTCAGTAAAATAACCAGCAACTAATTCAGACTCAGATTCTGTTAAATCGAAAGGAGGTCTAGCTGTTTCTGCTACTGAAGCTATAAAGAATATTAATAATAGAGGTAATAATGGGATACAATATCAAACAACTCTTTGTGTTTCAATTATAGTTGTTATATTTAAAGAACTAACGAACATTATAATTATTATGAAAATTGATGTTAATATTAATTCATATGATATTAATTGAGCTGTTGATCTAATTGAACCTAATAATGAATATTTACTATTAGATGATCATCCACTTAATAATGAACCAAATACACCTAATGATCCTATAGCTAAACTAAATAGAATACCTAAATTTAGTTCACCTAAAGTTATACCTGGACCTAATGGTATTACAACTCAACCTATTAAGGCAGTAATTAAAGTAATTAAAGGACTAATAACTAAAATTATATAATTTGATTCTTTTGGTAAAACTATTTCTTTTAATAGTAATTTTACCGCGTCTGCGAATGCTTGAAGAAGTCCATAGTACGTTTATCTCTTTTATCCTCAGCCCTAAATAAAATTAATTATTACCCTAATTATATGGATTAGGGTTGATATTTAAGGAAAAGCTAGAGATTTAACCCAATAAATTTAATAAATTAATATAATTATATATAATTTATTAAAACTAATCTTTTATTCTTTCGAATAGGGACTGACTATATTTTAAGTATCTTATTTCAGATACCTACCACCATTTAGTCGATGAACTGCATTCCATATATATTTATATATTTATATATTTATATATTTATATATTTATATATTTATATATTTATATATTTATATATGGAACTTGGCTGCGGATTGCCTATTTCCTTTCGTTATCTATTTCCATTTTACTATATTACGAGTCATTACCTGTACCACATAGATGTTACCATCTATGTTTAGTTGAAATAGCTTTAAGGGTTCCCCGCAATTTGATGATATTTAACAGAAGGTTCACTTCTATTTGGGCTACTAAAAAAGTTCTTAATTATTACTATGACTTTTTTTATTAAAAAACATAAATATATTAAAATATATATTTATTTTAAATCTTTATATTGTTTTATCTGACATTGATAATTTTTATCTGCCTCAACTATATTTTTATAATATTCAATATTCCCCCCTAATCCTTTTATAATGGATAAGGGGGGATATCTAATTTTACATATATATATATATATGAATTATTATACTTTATATTTATATTTCATATATATATATATTCATTTAAATTTTTTATTAAGGAGTATATATTATTTGTCATATATATATAAATATTATTATTTCTTTTTATTCATTGAAACCCACAAAGTTTGGACCTAATCTTCTTTGCATATATGCTAATGTCTTTCTTTCGGCTACAGTTAAGTAAGCAACACTAAATAATACACAAACTAAAAATATTAAAATTTCTACGATATTTATTATCATTTTTTTATATGGTTTGTCTACTATCCATAACTATATTAGAGATATGACTTTATTTTACTTCTGGCCCCCCCCTATACCCTCAATTAATTGAGGGTATAGGGGGATTAAATTTAATTAAGGTCCAATATTCTAGCTGCTCCCTAATTCTATAATCCATCATTATCCATTAACCCATCAAATGATGGGTAAAAGGGTTAATGGATAATGATGGGTAATGATAGATCAAAGAGTTAAACTGTCTTCTCTAACCCATTATAAATGGGTTAAGGGAAGATTACATTCACCCTACGGGTTATGTTATAAAATAGAATACTTATTCTTTATGTTTCATTGTTATTGATATAGGACCTATAATTCCTAATAATAATACTATAGCTAATACTAATAAGATAAAAGCATTATTTGTTAATAATACATTACCTATAGTTGTTAATAAAGTTGTATTTTCTATATTGAATCAGTCTTGTGTAATTATAGTATTATAATCATTACCAAAAGCTTCTAATAATTTATTTATTATAATACTATCATTAGAATATATCATTAATCCACTAATAGTTAAAACTATTAATGAGATTAATACTAATGGTAAATCTCTTATATTAGATTTTACTGATAATTCAGTAGAATTAATATCTAATAAAGTAATTATAAATAAGAATAGAACTGCAATAGCTCCTATATAAATCATTATATATAATAAACTAAATATACCTAAACCAATTAAGTATAAATACATAGCTGCTATAACGAATAGAGCAATCATATATAATATACTAACCATAGGATTTTTAGCTGATATTATAAATATAGTACATAAAATAGCTAAGAAAATAGTTATTTCGATAAAGTAATATGTTAAGTACATCATTTTGTTTTGTTTTTAATTTCCTCAATTAAGGATAAATCTTATAGATTTTATTCTATTTTTAATACGTTATCAGAAGGAATCGAACCTACATCAGATCATTAACAGTGATCGGCTTTACCTTTAAGCTATAATAACTTTCTATGAAAAGAGTAGGAATTGAACCTTCTCTTTTTGTTACCCTTTAACCTATAGGTTAAAGGGCATCATGAGATGGTTAAATTCCAACGATTAATAAGATATTTATAGCTATCTACCTTACAAATCAATTGGGAAAGGGAGAAATGAAAAGAGTAGGAATTGAACCTTTTCTTTTTGTTGGAGGGATCTATAGATCCCTCCCCCAATGAAATAGTTCAATTCTAACTCTTGAATTATTTAATATACATTTTGTATAACCTTAACTTCTTTCTATGAAAAGAGTAGGAATTGAACCTACGAAGATGTTAATCATTGAGACTACAGCTCAACTCCAAATACCAACATTGGAGATCTTTCCTATAATATTATATAATCTTATATTTAAGCAAGGTCTTTTGAAAGTATCATCCTTTGTTATCAGTCCCTATTAATTAAATAATTAATTAATAAAAACCCCTAACCCACCCTACCATTAGTAGGGTGGGTTAGGGGGCCAACCGATAATTAATAAATAATGTTTTTATTATTCTTAATTTTTTATTTTGCTGTATTGAATAAATATTTATTATTAATATGACTTTATCTATATTATATATATATTATTAATGTCCACACCAGGAATTGAACCTAGACATACAATGCTTCAAATTGTCACTCTAACCATTTAAGTTATGCGAACTATTATCATGGAATCTATGAGAATCGAACTCATATTTATAGTATGCAAAACTATTATTTTACCAGTTAAATTAAAATCCCCTTAAGTCAATATTATATGACATACCAACCCACATAACCCACTGTAAATGGGTTAAGGTATAATAAATATATAATTTTAATATATAAAAATACTCGGATACTGAGAGATTCGAACTCTCGATATAAAATATTATATATGATAGCTCAAATATCATGCTTTCAACCGCTCAGCCAAATATCCCTATCCTTTTTTTATTAAACCTTGTAGGAGTCGAACCTGACGTATCATAATTATCAATTATGTATTTTACCGTTAAATTAAAGGTTTTTACTATATTAAAATTATGTATAAATTTTCCCTTTTTTTATTTTTGAGATCTTATAGGTTTCTAATCATCGGCAAGCCGATAGTTCAGATTCTATTTGGTTAATAACCTAATTTACTATATATAATTATATTAAATATATATTTCACCAGCCTTTCGGGGTCCAATAGGAATCGAACCTATATTTATTGATTAAAAGACAAAAGTTTTACCGTTAAACTATAAACCCTTAATTAATATATTTAATATGAATTGGAAAGATTCGAACTTTCATAGTCTTAACTCAAATTTAAGTGATTTGCCAATTAATCTACAACTCAGTAGACCTAATAATATTTAATATTTTACCCACTCAATAAATTAAAGGTCGATAATTGATATTTATATCTTAATTTATGGTCATATATCTAATTATATATATATATATATCAAAAATAGGACTCGAACCTATATGCAAAAAAGCAATCCAACTTAAGCGGATCATGTCTACCAATTCCATCATTTTGACTTTCGGCCCGCCCGCGGGCAGTTAAATATATATATATAATTATTTTTATAGAACCAGATTGACTCGAACAATCATTGAACCGTTATGAGCGGTTAGTTTTAACCTTTAAACTATAGTTCCAAACTATCTATTAACTTCATCCCGGGTTTCCCGGGTTGTTAAATTATATAGCAACAAATGGATTCGAACCAAATATTATCAGATTATGAGCCTGATGTGATACCATTACACTATGTTACTTTAATAATATTAATAATATTAATATTATTATTAAATAACCTTAACGGGACTTGAACCCGTATTTTTAGAGTGAAGTTCTAACGTCTTACCTTTGACGATAAGGTCTTAAAATCCAATTCCCTTTTACCCTTTTTAACCTATTAACTTATTATTAAACCATTATTAAAGGGTTATGATGGGTTAATAAATTATGTTGGTGATTATTGGGGGGGGGGGTTAAGTAGAAAGGTGAACTAATAAAATTTAATGTTAAATTTTGGATTTGAACCAAAAGCTACTGATTACAAAACAATTGTTTTACCCTTAAACTAATTTAACATTTACGTTTAACTCCTATTTCCTATATATAACCTCAAAACTAATGATTTTGAGGGTGTAGGGGGTAGGGTTTATTTTCTTTTTTTTTTATTTTCTTTTATCTTCAAACTAACTCATCTATTTACCCTGTATAAATCTTCTAATATGAACTTTTCATGAAGGGTTATGATTAATATTGATATATAGAGTATATTATTAAGATATGTATTAATTAAGGTGTATATTAAATCGGACTATATTTTAGTCGATAGTATATATGAATATATATACGATATTGTAATCTACAATATATATTTTATGCCTAACTAATTATACTTCAAATTTTATATTCTTTCAATTTTTATTATTTAATTATGTAGCTTAATCACGTTATATTTATTATCCATATTGGAATATAGATATACTTAATAATTAACCAGTGATAATTGTTTACCAATCCTGTCGTACTAAGTAAACCAATTAAATAGAAACATTTACCATGTAAAAGATAGAAACCGTGCTATCTCACAATGCACTGAACCCAGCTCATGTACGTTTTTAATATACGAACAGTTTAACCTTTAGAAGCTGCTTCACTTCTAGGATAACGTAAGCCGACATCGAGGTGTTAAGCTTGGATTACGATTAGAACTATTATCCAAATTAACCAGTTATCTAAGGCGTAACTTTTATCCTTTAATCGAACACTTTATAAATTCAATATAATGTTCTGTTCACTATACCAGATTTTCATCCTTTAAATTTTTGTTGAAACTTAAATCATATATGATTATCCTATTATTGATTTTATTCATCCTTATTTAATGAATTTAGTTTTCTTTACTAATTTGATCATATATTAATTATAACTAATTTTAATTAAAATTATTATCATTATGGAATTTTCAGATAGTTTTTATGAAAATACCGCCCCAGTAAAACTAACCACATATCACGTTCTTCTACCTAATTTAAATCTTTAAATTAATAAGTAAAATAAGTCTTTATTAATAATTAAAGTAATTCTTCCAAATTATAATTATATACATAATTTAATTACTTGCTATTTATAATTATTAATACAATAATGAGTATATATTTATTTTCCTATATGGATAATAAATATATATATTATAATTTATTATTTAATTAATTAAATAATAAATACATTATTAATAAATTTAATATTATTAAATTTATTAATAATATTATATATCTTAGATATATAATCTTCTATTTCCCGAATATGTATAATAAAATCTTCTCATTATTAACAATAATATGTTATAGTAAAGCTGCCTAAGTCTTTTCGTCTAATTACATGTTTCATGTCGAATATTCACGACATATTTAATTTCACCGAGTTGAATATAGAGACAGTTGTTGTATCATTACGTCATTCATGCAGGACTACAATTATTAGCCTAGGAATTTCGCTACCTTAGAACCCTCACGTTAAGGCTGCTATTTGCAAAGTATTGAAAATCAATCACAAAATTAATCAATTCATTTATTTCTAAGCATTGAGCAGAGTTCACACATTATACTAATAATTTAATATCTGCAATGTGCTGTGTTTTAGTTAAACAGTTGTACAACTTCGTTTTTATATGAATTATCTATCATTTTTTTTGCCGAGTTCCTTAATATTCATTACACTCGTTCATCTTAATATTCTCTATATAAGCACCTGTGTCGGTATAATTACGGTATTTATAAATTATATTTCTTGAGTCTAATATAATATATTATATATATTATTATAACTGTACAATTTAATTTTTCATCGCCTAATTTTTGTCAAAATTATTTGCTTAGAATCCGTATTTTCTATTAAAACCTCGCTTTTAAGATGAATTGGTTTTAAGTTTAAAATAAACTTTACCAATTTACGTTACTCATGTTAGCAGTTTTAACATAATTCAATAACCTATAAACATTAATATTATATTTCTATAGGTTTAACTCTCATTATGTAGTCGACTATCTTATTTACTATCCATTAAATATGAATGTAAATATTAAATGAATCAGTATAATATTTTTTAGCACTAATAATTTATCACAAACTGTATTTATTATTTAATTCGTTGTTACACGTTAATTATAACATAGTTACTATCAAACCCAGTAATTAAAACGTATTAATACAAATTTATGTTGATAACACTTAATATTATTTTGGTACTTTATCATTTATTCGGGTTATTGCCCTATTGACTAATTACCTTAAAGTAAATAGTCCGAATCCATTTATGAATTACATATCATATTTCGAGGTTATTTATTGTTGATAAATCGTTTAGGACCCCCAATATTATTATCATTTTTTATTAAAATGATTATATCAATAAAAATTGCTGTAATATTATAGTAATATCTTGTTTTAATATTTAAAACTTTAAATGGTCTATACTAATATATATTTCGTCGACAACCAGCTATATCTAAATCAGATTTGTCTTTCACTTCCCTTTCTCAACTCATCGGAATTTATTGCTACAAATTACCGTTCAGTCAATCCATATTTATGAATTACTTGGTCAAGAAAAAATCATCTAGTTTCGGGTATATTAAATATAACTTATTTATTTTTAGTTATATATATCTTCTTATTTGATTTGCTATATCTAATAACTAACCAACCCATTATGCAATAGGTACATAATATTCTTATTCAAATATTATTAGCTATATTGATCCATTATCCATATTTCCTTCACAGTACTTATGTTATTTACATTAAGTTTTTAGTCTTAACTGTTTATGCAGTTATATTCATACACTTTCTATGTATTACTCATTGAACTCTTTATATTTCGTTCACCACTACTCTATAAATCATTGTTATTTTCTTTTTATAGCTACTAAGATGTTTCAATTCACTATCTTTCTTATTTAGGTTTCCCTTTAGGTTTTAATACTTTCCGAACTCTATTGAATTGTTGGTATAATAATAACCTTCCTTAATGTAATTTGTAGGTCATGAATCAACTCTACCACCTTAAAAAATGACTTCATATCATTTAATTTATTTTTGATTACAATTAATTTCTTTTTTTATTTATTATTACCCCCTCACCACCCTAACCCTTTTATAATGAGTTAATCTACTCTACCAT